CATTGAATAAGACAGTACCTGAAGGTTCACAAGCGGCTGAATTTTTATTCCATAAGGGCTTATTCGATCCAATCGTACCACGTAATCCTTTAAAAGGTGTTCTGAGTGAGTTATTTCAGTTCCACGCCTTTTTTCCTTTGAATCAAAATCAACTCCAGTAGAGTTCTTAAGTGAAAATTTTTTTTGTGGCGAATAATTAACAATTAGTTAGTTTATCCGAATCAAAATAAAAAAAAATCCGAAGAATGGATTTTTCTTTGGTGACATAAGATTTCATTGTACAAGGAAGCATGCAGATAATTCTTTTTTTTTTTTTTACCGATATGACGTATTAGTAATCAGTAAATCTCTCTCAACAAGACAACATAAAAAAAGTATTCTTCCTTAGAATTAATTGTAATTGGGGGCAGGGCAAATAAAACGAATTTATTGTTCCCCTCTTGCGTCTGTATATATCATTCAAATAGAGAAAATGGAAAATCTTGCATCTTTCTATATCTACTAAAAAGGACCTTTTTCCTAGGAATCCCTGCTGTTGGATCGGATTCGTTAGAATCCTTCGGAAATCAAAATGATTTCTTTTTTAATATCTAATTTCTTTTTGGATTCCAAAAAGAAATTAGATATTAAAAAAGAAATCCGAAGCTAAGAACAACAGAAGAAGAAAAATAAGTAATAATAATAACGAAAATGGGTTATCATACATTTATTTCATGTAGAAAAATGACTAGGTCCGTTCTACATTCCTTGCGCTTAGTATATATACTTATTTAGTATACTTAGTATACTTATATACATTTATATACGAATTAGAATCTTATAATAATTAGAATATTCATTTTCATTATTATAGGATATCTTTATACCAGTAACAGGTACAAATATTAAATCGAGGTACCCTTTCTATGACAATTCTCAACAGCTTTCCCTCCATTTTAGTGCCTTTAGTGGGCCTAGTATTTCCGGCAATGGCAATGGCTTCTTTATTTCTTTATCTTGAAAAAAATAATATTTTTTAAATCCGATCGGATCAAGGTCAACTCTCATCTAGTTTTTTTTTTTCAAGACTTAGCGATGACGGATAGCCATTTAGTAGAATAGTGTATAAGACTAAAAAGCGGCTTTTTCCGAGCATAAACAGAAGAGCTCTTATTCTTATGCATGTGTAAACATGATATATAGGTAAATCTATTCTATCTATTGTCAACAATAGATTGTGATCTGAACTCATGTCTGCAATGAAAGTCAATGTATCTATATGTATGTACCGATCTATAGGGAATCATATGAAGGGGATGTTCTGATTTTATTAGATCTAACCAATTCGATGACTTACTGCTAAGATAAGAGTTCACATCAAAATGTACTAGTTGATGAGAGTTACTTCAGAAACAACAAAAGTAAACTCAAATTGATTTTCTTTTTGTTATTTCCCCAATTCCAATAAAATTCAACTGGAGCTAGTATGTATGAGTTGGCGATCAGAATATATATGGATAGAATTTATAGCAGGCTCTCGCAAAACAAGCAATTTCTGCTGGGCACTTATCCTTTTTTTAGGTTCGTTAGGATTCTTAGTGGTTGGAATTTCTAGTTATCTTGATAGGAATTTGCTATCTTTATTTCCGTCTCAGCAAATAAAATTTTTTCCACAAGGGATCGTGATGTCTTTCTACGGGATCGCGGGTCTCTTTATTAGTTCCTATTTGTGGTGCACAATTACATGGAATGTAGGTAGTGGTTATGATCGATTTGATACAAAAGAGGGAATAGTGTGTATTTTTCGTTGGGGATTTCCTGGAAAAAATCGCCGCATCTTTCTACGATTCCTTATGAAAGATATTCAGTCCATCAGAATCGAAGTTAAAGAGGGAATTTATGCTCGTCGTGTCCTTTATATAGAAAGCAGAGGCTTGGGGGCCATTCCCTTGAATCGTACTGATGAGAATTTGACTCTACAAGAAATTGAGCAAAAGGCTGCGGAATTGGCCTATTTCTTGCGTGTACCAATTGAAGGTTTTTAAAAAATGAACTGAAGAATAAGAATAAACAGAATAAGAATAAACGCTTTCTCGGCAGGAGGAACCCCTCAAGACTCTTTTTTTTTTTTTGAAATATGCGAGAGTTTCATTTTTACATTTTTAATAGAAAAAAAGTTCTTTCATTTTGAAATGCAAATAATATTAATATTCATTATTTGAATTTGAATCTTTCGGGCATTCATCGAAAGGGGGGGGCTTCAAATATTTGATCAATTGGGATATCTGGAAACAATATTGTTTTGTTTTTTATTATTTCTTGATTCCAATTCGAATTGGAATCAAGAATTCGAAGTGGATTCTTCTTCGATTTCTGTAGTTTTTCTACACTAGGTTCAAGGACTAACCGCCGAAGCACAACTAAAAAAAAACGAGACTCAATTTATAGGTGCAATACCTTGTAATAGAACTCATGCTTGATAGAAATATTAGATCGCATAGAATCAACGAATGGGGTGTGTTCATTAACAATTCACAGATGAAAAAATGACAAAAAAAAAAACGAACGCATCCATTCCCCTTAGATATCTTTCATCTATAGTATTTGTAGTATTTTTGCCCTGGTGGATCCCTCTCTCATTTAATAAAAATATGGAATCCTGGGTTTCTAATTGGTGGAATACTAGTCAACTCGAAACCTTTTTGAATGATATTCAAGAAAAGGCTATTCTAGAAAAATTCATAGAATTCGAGGAATTATTCTTCTTGGACGAAATGGTAAAGGAATTTACGGAAAGACGTCTAGAAAAGCTTCGTATAGGGCTCCCGAAAGAAACAATTCAATTAATCAAGATGCACGATGAGGATCATATCCATACGATTTTTCACTTCTCGACAAATACAATCTGCTTCGTTATTCTAAGTGGTTATTCGATTCTGTGTAATGAAGAACTTTTTATTCTTAACTCTTGGTTTCAAGAATTCCTATATAATTTAAGCGATACAATAAAAGCCTTTTCGCTTCTTTTCGTAACTGATTTATGTATCGGATTCCATTCGCCCCGCGGTTGGGAACTACTGATTGACTATGCCTACAACGATTTTGGATTTGCTCATAATGATATTATTCTATCTGTTCTTGTTTCCACTTTTCCAGTCATTCTAGATACGTTTTTTAAATATTGGCTTTTTTCTTATTTAAATCGTGTATCTCCGTCACTTGTAGTGATTTATCATTCAATGACTGAGTGAAAAGCTATTCAATGATCCAATTAGAATATTTTTGGTTTTTTACATAAGCAAAGCATTCAAAGCCGTACTTCCCTTACTTTTCTACCCATCCAGAGGATCCGATCCCTCCCAGATTCCAGGAATCTTATATTCCAGTAAAATTATTTCAGTAAATAGCAGAATCGCGGATAGGGAACTGTATTAGCGACCTACCTAATTTTATTGTAGAAATTTTCGGGATCAACGATTGGACCATGCAAATTCGAAATAGCTTTTCTTCGTTAAAGGGAGAGATTACTCGATTCATTTCCGTATCCCTCATGATATATATAATAACTCAGGCATCGATTTCAAACGCATATCCTGTTTTTGCGCAGCAGGGTTTTGAAAATCCACGAGAGGCAACTGGTCGCATTGTATGCGCTAATTGTCATTTAGCTAATAAGCCCGTGGATATTGAGGTTCCACAGGCGGTACTCCCTGATACTGTATTTGAAGCAGTTGTTAGAATTCCATATGATATGCAACTGAAACAAGTTCTTGCTAATGGTAAAAGGGGGTCTTTGAATGTGGGGGCCGTTCTTATTTTACCAGAGGGGTTTGAATTAGCCCCCTCCGACCGTATTTCGCCCGAGATGAAAGAAAAGATAGGCAAGCTGTCTTTTCAGACCTACCGACCCACTAAAAAAAATATTCTTGTGATAGGGCCAGTTCCTGGTCCGAAATATAGTGAAATAACTTTTCCTATTCTTTCCCCGAACCCCGCAACTAATAAAGATGCTCACTTCTTAAAATATCCAATCTATGTAGGTGGGAACAGGGGGAGGGGTCAGATTTATCCCGACGGGAACAAAAGTAACAATACGGTTTATAATGCTACAGCTGCGGGTATAGTAAGCAAAATAATACGAAAAGAAAAGGGGGGATACGAAATAACCATAACGGATGCAGCGAATGGGCGTGAAGTGCTTGATATTATCCCTCCAGGACCAGAACTTCGTGTTTCAGAGGGCCAATCTATCAAACTTGATCAACCATTAACAAGTAATCCTAATGTAGGTGGGTTTGGTCAGGCCGATGCAGAAATAGTACTTCAAGATCCATTACGTGTCCAAGGCCTTTTGTTCTTTTTGGCATCTGTTGTTTTGGCACAAATTTTTTTGGTTCTTAAAAAGAAACAGTTTGAGAAGGTCCAATTGTCCGAAATGAATTTCTAGACCCGCGGATTTATCATTTATCAACATCAAGTTTGTAAAAAGAACCAAATTCTTCTTGGCAATTATGTTATGTAGAAGCAAAAAACTTACGAAAAGTCTTTTGCTTATTTATATTCTTTTTCTACTGGATGTCGGGAAGTTCTTGTACTGCACTCCTAAATCATAGTATATATATTGTGAAGAAGGTTATTTTGCTTTCACCCTTCTTTGTTTTTCCAATACAAATTGGAGGATGTCACTATTATCAGATTTAAATATCATAGAATGTGTCAATAGTTTTGATTCTATTAGAATAGAATCAAATTCGACTAGAACTATATACTAAACATAAGATAAGGAAGTGGAGAATATCGAATATAAAGAAAGTCGGGATAAATGAGGAGAACAAGGGATTCTAAAGGGGATTATTCGTCGTCCTAGTCTTCGGCACCCGAAAGGGATGTGGGAAATTCCTTTTCGGGTGTCAAAATAATAAGGGTTCTTAATTCCATTCATCAAACATTCCTATTCGTAGTTTCTAAATTTTCCAGGTTTATCAGAACTCTTTTTGGATTTCTATTTTTTGGATTTCTAT